ATTCCCGTAGCAATTGGAGTTATGGATTTTCAGTTTATGGGGGGTAGTATGGGATCCGTAGTCGGAGAGAAAATCACCCGTTTGATTGAACACGCTGCCAATCAAAATTTACCTCTTATTATAGTGTGTGCTTCTGGGGGGGCGCGCATGCAGGAAGGGAGTTTGAGCTTGATGCAAATGGCTAAAATATCGTCTGCTTTATATGATTATCAATTAAATAAAAAATTATTTTATGTATCAATCCTTACATCTCCGACAACTGGTGGAGTGACAGCTAGTTTTGGTATGTTGGGGGATATCATTATTGCCGAACCCAATGCCTACATTGCATTTGCAGGTAAAAGAGTAATTGAACAAACATTGAATAAAACAGTACCCGAAGGTTCACAAGCAGCTGAATACTTATTCCAGAAGGGTTTATTCGACCTAATTGTACCACGTAATCTTTTAAAAAGCGTTCTGAATGAGTTATTTAAGCTCCACGCCTTTTTTCCTTTGAATCAAAAGTCAAGCAAAATCAAGTAGAGCACTAAGTTCAATTATTTTTTTTGTGTTTGTAGCAAAAAGTAGTTAGTTTATCGGAATCAAAGTAAATAAGATAATAATGGCCCTTTCTTTGCTGATAGAAGATCGAATTGTAGAAAGAATCAAAACGAAAGTTGAGGATAACTTTTTTTTTGACCTATATTCCTGATTACGAATCAAGAAGCCTTTATCACCAAGATCACCAAGAGTGAGTTCTTCCTTTCGTGAAATTTGGAAAATAAAACGAATTTGTTCTTATCTTAGGTATATAATTTGAAATTTAAATATAGATAATAGAGTTTTGTCTCTTTCTCTATCTCCCGAAAAACCATTTTAGCTAAAAATTCATGGTGGATCGGATTCGAACGAATCTTTCGATAATCGGTAAAAAACTCTTTATCTATTTTTCGAAAATTAGAAGACAAGAACAAAAGACAAAGAAATGAAGAAAAATAATAAAGTTTATTATCATACATATCTTTCTCATCTAGGAGATGAATAAGTCCATTTATTTCGTTCTACAGTTCTACATTCTTTGTACTTATTCTTATTATACGTACTCAGTTAGATTTAGATATATAGATACTTAGATCTATACTAATAATTTAAAATTCTGCAAATTCTATTACGATTAATAATAAATATTATCTAATTAGAATTCAAATTCTTAATTTAATTATAATTATTACAAGATATCTTTAGTTATATAATAACATAATAACAGATACAAATAGTAAATCGAGGTACCCCTTCTATGACAAATTTGAACCTTCCGTCTATTTTTGTGCCGTTAGTAGGCCTAGTCTTTCCGGCAATTGCAATGGCTTCTTTATTTCTTCATGTTCAAAAAAACAAGATTGTTTAGATCCGCCGGGACCCAATCTCATCCATTTTTTTTTTGGAAAACGTGGACTTGTATCATAACACGGATATCCATTTATTGGAATATAGTATAACATGGGATTTCCACCGAACATAAAGGAAAAAACTCTTATGCCCGCAGAAACATGATATATGGATATATCAATTCTAGCAATTTTCAAATGGATCAGGATCTCTGGATGGCTGAAATGTAGTCGGTGAATCTATATGTATATCGATATGTATAGTGGGATCGTATTAAATAAAGAGTATGTTATTATTTTAGATTTAACCAATTTGATGAATTACTCCTAAAGGTTGACATCAAACTAGTGCTAGTTCACCTCAAACTAGTGCTAGTTGATGAGAGTTACTTCGGAAACAAAAAAGTCAATCTGGGGTATTATCTCAATTCCAATAAAATGCAATCGAGTAAAGTATGACTTGGCGATCAGACGATATATGGATAGAACTTATAACGGGGTCTCGAAAAATAAGTAATTTCTGCTGGGCCTTTATCCTTTTTTTAGGGTCATTAGGCTTCTTATTAGTTGGAACTTCCAGTTATCTTGGTAGAAGTTTGCTATCTTTTTTTCCGCCTCAGCAAATCATTTTTTTTCCACAAGGAATCGTGATGTCTTTCTACGGAATTGCGGGTCTCTTTATTAGCTCTTATTTGTGGTGCACAATTTCCTGGAATGTAGGTAGTGGTTATGATCGATTCGATAGAAAGGAAGGAGTAGTCCGTATTTTTCGTTGGGGATTTCCGGGAAAAAATCGTCGCATATTCCTCCGATTCCTTATAAAAGATATTCAGTCCGTTAGAATAGAAGTTAAAGAGGGTATTTATGCTCGTCGTGTTCTTTATATGGACATCCGAGGCCAGGGGTCCATTCCCTTGACCCGTACTGATGAGAATTTGACTCCACGAGAAATTGAACAAAAGGCTGCTGAATTAGCCTATTTCTTGCGTGTACCAATTGAAGGATTTTGAGAAATTGAGAGTCAGAACGTTCATTCAATTAAAGAAAACGTGTATGAAAGAACCATAAAACGAAACTCTTTTTATGGTCTTTATGCGTTTTATGGTCTTTATGCGCACACAATTCAATAA